GATATTTCGTTATAGATCAAACCAAGATATACAAATTTTTAATAGATCAATAGATTCTATAAAATCTCAAAAAATACCGGGATTCTATTATTATTCATTACTATTATATTATCGGTTAAATCCATTTTTTTTCTTTTTTTTTTGAATTGCTTCATTCGCGAGGAGCCGTATGAGGTGAAAATCTCATGTACGGTTCTGTAATAGAGATGGAATTGAGAAACAACCATCAACTATAACCCCCAAAGAACCAGATTCCGTAAACAACATAGAGGAAGAATGAAAGGAATATCCTATCGAGGTAATTCGATTTGCTTCGGAAGATATGCTCTTCAGGCACTTGAGCCCGCTTGGATCACATCTAGACAAATAGAAGCAGGGCGGCGGGCAATGTCACGAAATGTCCGCCGGGGTGGACAAATATGGGTACGCATATTTCCAGATAAACCTGTTACAGTAAGACCTACCGAAACGCGTATGGGTTCGGGAAAAGGATCTCCCGAATATTGGGTAGCTGTCGTTAAACCCGGCAAAATACTTTATGAAATGGGTGGGGTCGGAGAAAATATAGCTAGAAAGGCTATTTCAATAGCAGCATCCAAAATGCCTATACGAACTCAATTCATTATTTCAGGATAATGATTCAACCAAACAAAGGAAAGAGGTCTTTAGGATGAAAACAAAAAAATTGCAATTGTGGATTTCTTTTTTTTTTTTGAACACAGAATATTTTTTTTACTTCAACCCTTGGACTGAAAGATAAAAAAAATGATATGATTCAACCTCAAACCCATTTAAATGTAGCCGATAATAGCGGAGCCCGCGACTTGATGTGTATTCGAATCATAGGAGCTAGTAATCGACGGTATGCTTATATTGGCGACATTGTTGTTGCTGTAATCAAAGAAGCGGTACCAAATACGCCTTTAGAAAAATCCGAAGTGATCAGAGCTGTAATTGTACGTACTTGTAAAGAACTCAAACGTAGCAACGGTATAATAATACAGTATGACGATAATGCTGCGGTTGTCATTGATCAAGAAGGAAATCCAAAAGGAACTCGAATTTTTTGCGCAATCGCCCGGGAGTTGAGACAGTTCAATTTTACTAAAATCGTTTCATTAGCACCCGAAGTATTATAACACAAGACCTTAATATAAATATATTATTTATGAATGAAATCGATTAATTAATAGATTATAGCTCACACACATGCCCTTTGTAGTGTAATAATTATATATTCTAAGTATTAGAAGTAGTATATTATATAATATCTATTTCATATCAATATTTCATAACCTAAAAAATAATAATAAGAATAGATAGAAAAAAAAAAGAAAAAAGAATGAAATATATATTCAAAATAAAAATTCAAATTCAGAATTCTATGAATAAAAAAAATAGAAAAAGGAGCACGTTGATTATAAAGTTAAAGGGCAACAATCATTTTCGTTTATCATGGGTAAGGACACGATCGCTGACATAATAACCTCTATACGCAATGCTGACATGAATAGAAAAAGAACGGTTCAAATACCATTTACTAACATCACTGAAAACACTGTGAAAATACTTTTACGAGAGGGTTTTGTTGAAAACGTGAGAAAACATCAGGAAAGCGACAAATATTTTTTAGTTTTAACTCTACGATATAGAAGAAATAGGAAAGGATCATATAAAAGTTTTTTAAATTTAAAACGGATCAGTACACCCGGTCTACGAATCTATTCTAACTATCAACAAATTCCTAGAATTTTGGGAGGGATGGGGATTGTAATTCTTTCTACTTCTAGAGGTATAATGACAGATCGAGAGGCTCGATTAGAAAGAATCGGCGGAGAAGTTTTATGTTATATATGGTAATCTTTCTGATATCCGAATTATATGGAAAAACTTCTTTCCATTTTTGTGAAAAAAAAAAAAGAGAGATTTCGAATATTACTCCTCATACATTCGTAAATGCGTGACGAGGGTTTAACTAGAATAGGAATAAAAAAAAGAAAAAGGATTCATGAGGATAAAATTACTAAATCACGTCTTGGGGTATCTTCCAGGTTCCTTTATAAAATGAAAATCTGATTTTAGGCTATGCTTCCGAAAAGAAAAGATTTGACATCCTATTATTTTATATGTATACGATCGCGAAAGTAAAAATATGGAAGTATAAGTCATTTAATTTAATTATAGAATTTTTCAATTTCAAGATTCTTTTGGGGGAAGGGACACAATTAAAAGTGAAAAATGTAAGGAAACTTTATTTTCTTCCAATAAATAGATTCGGGGTTAAGTTAAGGAATTACTAATATGAAAATAGGAGCCTCCGTTCGTAAAATTTGTGAAAAATGTCGATTGATCCGCAGGCGAGGGAGAATTATAGTAATTTGTTCCAATCCAAGACATAAACAAAGACAAGGATAATATTTTCACAAAAGAACGCTTTCTATTTGAAAGGAAGGGATACACAAATCCATTTCTATTAAAAAAATCTTATTAATATTGAATT